GTAATCGGGGGTGTAATAAAAAAGATCTGAAATTGAAAAAAAAATTAGAAAATTCTAGGGTTGACGCGTAGACTTAAATAAAATTAGTAAAAGCAGATTTGATTCCATTTTTTTTTTTCAATTTCAGATCTTTTTTGTCTAAAAATTCATCGGATGAGTCTTTTTAACTTTAACAAAAAAGGCCCGGCTGGGGACTGACCAGGCCAGGCTATTAAAATAAAAAAGATCTTTTACTTGTGTTTTGACGAGACAAAATAAAAAAAGGATTCTCTATTTCTATTATTGTGGTTTTATTTATTTCGCTTTTCAGTTCGCGCCTTTTCTTTATCTAATCTTTATCTAAATTTTTGATATAAATAGAATTACTGAGAAAGTTCTATAAAAAAAGTTATATAATAGTAATATATATATATATTTATATTTATATAATATAAATAGGTGATAAATATATTTATATAATAAAAAAGAAATTATATATAATTATATATATATAATAAAATATAGAAAATGAAAAAATATATATAATCTAAAGAATAATCTATAAAAAAAATAAAGCTTTTTAAGAATAAAGTGGAGTTCAAGCCTTTTTTTTCTAATGAACCTAATTAAGTATCCCTTTTCGATTAGGAGAGATGGCTGAGTGGACTAAAGCGTTGGATTGCTAATCCATTGTACGAGTTAATCGTACCGAGGGTTCGAATCCCTCTCTTTCCCTTTTTCCTTTTGATGATGTGTAATAGATAAAATCCTACTAAAATTCGACCATTTCCACTAATTAAATAAAGCAATAAAAAACCTTTCTTTTTTATTCTTCACGTCCCGGATTACGTCCTGGATCATTAGATAGGAATCCAAATATGAAGAGAGAAACAAAGAATATAACTACAGTGTATACAAAAAGTTTGAGAGTAAGCATTACACAATCTCCAAGATCTTACTAAAAAAAAAAAGAGAATAGATTCTCTATTTTTATACCAAATATCTAATTTTGATACCAATAAATCAAGTGATTTATTCTTTTCGAGAAAAAAAATAAAAAAAAAGTTTCAGAAAGTCATTTGTAATAAGATATATAGTCGAGGCTTTCATATTCAAACAGATTTGCATACCAACATCTAGATATTTTTTTTTTGTGAACTCGAATCTAATTAGGTTCTTTCATTTAGGGAAAAGAGGATAAAATTTAGGAAATAGAATGATCCAGATTTCGTATGGCTACCAAAAAAATTGCATGTTTGAATTGCGAGTTCGTTCATACGTCAAGATTTTTTTGATCTTTGGAATTGTTGGAAGAATCAAAATCGTGAATTTTTTTAAGACAGTATTAAGAATTTCATCGAAAACTTACAGCGGCTTGCCAAACAAAGGCTAAGAGAAGAAAGAAAAGAGGTATTACGGGCATAACATCTACGATTGGATTTAAAAAGGCGTAGGCCTCCGGCAATTTGGCGACTAAAAAAGTGCTTGAAAAAAGGGCAGAATTCAAACAAATACAGATCAAATTAAATATATTAAGCATAACAAAAATGGGTGTTCTTGTGGATAATTTTATTTTGATTGAGTTATTAATATATTTTTTATATAAGGAAAAAAATAAAAAAAGATAGTCTAAAAAGACTTTGTTGAACTTACTCAATCAAAAATCCTTTCATTCTCTTATGAGAATTAAAGAAATAATATTTTCATACAATATGTTAATTGAATTCTATGTAATGATCAATAAAGTAAGTTTGATTTGCTATCTACACGTGTCAAAACTCTAACACCAATGTAATCTATATTTAATTTGGGTTTAAATTGAATTGACGAACACCCAATAGCAATATTACTCTTTTAGTAGTCTTGAATAAAAATCGAAATGGGGCGTAGCCAAGCGGTAAGGCAACGGGTTTTGGTCCCGCTATTCGGAGGTTCGAATCCTTCCGTCCCAGAGTACCGGAATCAATTTCTGTTTAAAAATCTAATATTTTTTAAGAATAAAATATTGAAATGAAAAGAAGAATAACCTTATTTTTCAGCATTTCAACCGAATTCAAAAAAATCTATTTGCTTTTTTAATTTGTGTGTGATGCGGGTTAAGTAAGGTAGAACCATAGATTCTAAGAGTGTTAATAAAAAAAATCTATATTTATATATATATATATAAATATAGATTTCTATTCAAATTTTAGATTTTACATATATACAATCTAATATGGGATTCGTTTGAATTCTGACTGAACCTTTTACGCGTAAATTCACTATTCCATTCATAGAGAAAGAAAAAGTATAGATTACGATATACTGACTGAACTATGACTATTCATGATTCCATACTTGAATCAATTACACAAACTAGAGGAATGTTATGGTAAAACTTCGTTTAAAACGATGTGGTAGAAAGCAACGTGCGACTTGAATTGAAGGACATGATCTGCTGTGGATTTTTTGATCCGCCACTTTTTATATAGGAATAGAGGTGCTCTTGGCTCGACATTTTGTGTTCTATTTTACTAGAGTTCTACACTTTTTTGGAATATAAAAAAGAGTACAGGATGGAGCTCGAGGAGAATATAAAGTTTTTATTCCTTTCGCAGGAGTAAGGATCTAGGGTTAGTGCGAATCAATAAGTTGGAACAACTTCGTAAGTCTTTTTATTTTTATATTGAAAAAAAGCCCTTTCAAGCAATTTTACAATGGAAAAGGAAATTTTCTGAAAATTGTAAAATTCTTTGAATAAAAAGTCTATCATGCGTGAATCAAGCGTTTATATGATTCTTTGATAGAAAGAAAAGAAATCATAAAAAAAAATAAGGGGCTTGTTGCTGCCCTTTTTTAATAAAACGATTTAAGATCACCGAAGTCATGTCTAAACCCAAAGATTCAAAGTAAGGATAAAGAATCCTGAAACAAGGAAATCCAGTTTTCAATTGTTTGAACAACTAGATTAGAACGAAGAATCAAATTTGATTCTAAAAAAATGAGACAAACAAAAAAGGGTTAGAGACTACTCAATAAAAAAAGTACTTAAGGATTCTCTGTTGAGATATTTGAGAGTTATTTAACTTGAGTTATGAGAGTACGAATGTTACGAATGCTTTTTATGGAAAAAATATTTAGGGTTTCAATACTGGCTAATTTATTTAATGTTTTTAGTAATCTATTTAATATTTGAATTTTATACAGAGAGGTAACTTCTATTCAGTGCATTTTTTTTCTCGAGCCGTACGAGGCCAAAACCTCTTATACGTTTCTAGGGGGGGGTATTATTCATATACATCTATCCCAATGAGCCGTTTATCGAATCGTTGCAATTGATGTTCGATCCCGAAGAGAAGGAAGAGATCTTCACAAGGTGGGTTTTTATGATCCGATAACAAATCAAACTTATTTAAATCTTCCTGTTATTCTCGATTTTCTTAAAAAAGGCGCTCAACCAACAAGAACAGTTCATGATATTTCAAAGAAGGCAGGGATTTTTACGGAATTAAGTCTTAATAAAACGAAATTGAATTAATGAAATATAAAAAAGAGGATGTGAAAGACTCATATATAGCTTGGTATCAAATTTTATCTACTTTTTTCTTTCCTCCTCTTTCGCTCCCATCATATCATATTTATTTTGATTTATTCGAATTTCGATTTATTATTAGCTAAGGTACAAATACTAAAAAAAACCCTGCTAACAACTACTATGTTTTATAATCATAAACAAATTTATGAAAACAATTTTGGATCTATATTATATAAATTCTAATTTTTGTATAAATACAAAATTTTACTGTATAGAAAATAATACTGTATATAAATTAATATATTAATTCTGAATATAAATCTCTAATATATATATTAATATATATATTAGTTTATAAATATATATATTATTATATTATATGAATAATTTTTGAATTATTCATAACAAATTAAAGGCCATAAAAAATGGGTCTAAAAAAAGTATAAAAAGATTTGAGATTACCCTACACTGGCTTAGTTTTCATTCATTGTATGAACTAACAAACCAAGGGGTTAAGCTTTTTTATTTATTTTTTCTGTTCTTTTCACTATGTTAAAAATTAACAATCATATTGACAACAGTGTATGGACCAAATATAATTCTCTCATAGATAAATGGATCTATTTATCCCTGACGCACACATTATTGGATTTTTTTTTTATTCTGGTTGTATCTACATATTTGCAGTACTTTCTTTTTTTGTTTTTTGGGGGTTGCTAACTCAACGGTAGAGTACTCGGCTTTTAAGTGCGACTAGCATCTTTTACACATTTATATGAAGAAAAGGATTCGTCCAGATCCGCGGTAGAGTTTGTAAGACCACGACTGATCCTGAAAGGAATGAATGGAAAAAATAGCATGTCGTATCAAGGGAGAATTCAGATAACATTTTTTTTTGCTTTCCTGATCGGTACAACCTTCGTTTTCGATGTCGAAAAAAAAAAAAGGAATTCCAATTTGGGTCAAGTGAATAAATATAAATGGATGGATAAAAAACCCAGTTTTCCTGATTCCAGGAAAAAAAAAGAAACGAGCTTCCATTCGTAATTTGAAAAATTACCCGATCTAATTAAATGTTAAAAATAGATTAGTGCCTAATACGGGTATGGGAAGGAATTTTTTCTTGCGTGTTATTATAAATTTTTCATGAGTCCTAATTATTTTTTTCCCTAGTCCGTTTGGGTTAGGTTGGAGATGGATGTGTAAAAGAAGCAGTATATTGATAAAAAAATATATATATAATATATATTGTTCCAAAATCAAAAGAGCGATTAGGTTAAAAAAATAAAGGATTTCTAATCATCTTGTTTTGTTATTCTATAATATAACGAACAGAAACCTATTAAAGATCGAGAATCCGGTTAGCAGTCTACCTGTTTATGAGGTATCTATTGCTTTCGTAGTCTAATACCTTATTTTGACTGTATCGCACTATGTGTCATTTCAGAACTCAAGAAAATAAAGACTTTACCTTCAGTTCAAATCAAATTTCAATCCAAATGGATAA